ATAAGAACGTCCGCGAATCTGATCAATTACTCTTCGTGCTTTGAAAACAGACATACATACATATATATGTTGAGCTAACACTTTTGCTTCTCTATCTGAATTTTCGTTCTTTATCATAAAAGAAAGTTCTCCCCTGCCAATGAATGATAAGTGCCTAGGTGAAGTATAGTATAAGATAAGTCTTAAAAGTAAGAAGAAGTAGGAAAAGTCTAAGTCTTAGTATTAAAAAAAAAAAAATACTATACACTATACCTATACTTTTAAGTCTAAATACTAATTATAAATACTATTAAGATAAGAATGAATACTTAGTAGAACGACTAACGACGAGATTTATTATCGTTTCTTGCATGTCTCACGAAAGTGAGAGTAGGTGCGAATTCTCCCAATTTGTGACCGACCATACGATCTGTTATATAAATAGGTAAATGTTCCTTTCCATTATGAATAGCGATTGTATGGCCAATCATTGTGGGTATAATGGTAGATGCCCGAGACCAAGTCACTATTATCTCTTTCTCCTCCCTCATGTTGAGTTTTTCAATTTTTCCCGATAAATGATTAGCTACAAAAGGATTTTTTTTTAGTGAACGTGTCACGGCTGATTACTCCTTTTTTTACATTTTTAAAATTGGCATTCTATGTCCAATATCTCGATCTTAATCTGAAGTATGAAGGTAAGAATCAATACAATAATGATGAATGGAAAAAAGTGAAAATCCTTTAGCTAGATAAGGGAGGGGGCGGATGTAGCCAAGTGGATCAAGGCAGTGGATTGTGAATCCACCACGCGCGGGTTCAATTCCCGTCGTTCGCCCATCACATTATTTCCAAATTTCCAATTCAAAAAATCATATTTTCAATGTTCCTATTTACGGCGACGAAGAATCAAACTATCACTATATTTGTTCCTTTTCCTACTTCTTCTTCCAAGCGCAGGATAACCCCAAGGGGTTGTGGGTTTTTTTCTACCAATTGGGGCTCTCCCTTCACCGCCCCCATGGGGATGGTCTACAGGGTTCATAACTACTCCTCTTACTACAGGACGCTTACCTAGCCAACACTTAGATCCGGCTCTACCCAAATTTTTTTGGTTCACCTCAACATTACCCACTTGTCCGACTGTTGCTAAGCAGTTTTTGGATATCAAACGGACCTCCCCAGATGGTAATCTTAATGTGGCCGATTTACCCTCTTTTGCAATCAGTTTCGCTACAGCGCCTGCTGCTCTAGCTAATTGTCCACCCTTTCCAAGTGTGATTTCTATGTTATGTATGGCCGTGCCTAAGGGCATATCGGTTGAAGTAGATTCTTCTTTTTTATCAATCAAAACCCCTTCCCAAACTGTACAAGCTTCTTCCAAAGCATACGGCTTTCTGGATGTATATGATGATATCTAGACAGATGGATCTTATATGAATCGTATGATGAAGTACCACATGAGTGGATATATAGGAATCCAAATCTGCCGAATCACTCATGTTATGATCTTATGCATCCTAGGTCTCCACGTTCCGTCATCTGGCTTATGTTCTTCATGTAGCATTCAGACCGAATGACTCTATGAAATTACGTCGATACTTCCACATAGTACGGGTAACGTAGGAGACATCTCTATTTTTCCCCGGGGGGTCTTTCTAATTACCACTGCTTAGCTTTCAATTCGCCTCTGACCATCAAATGAAATGTGAATAACCCGTCCTCCTATCTTTGAAACAAGGGGCGCTTCCGGTTCTGTGCACGCTTCAAACAATTTTGTCTTCTCCATATTACCATATCTCTAGAGTCAATAATTTTATATGAGGAACTACTGAACTCAATCACTTGCTGCCGTTACTCAACAGTTTTCTGTTGAGGTCTATCCCGTAGAGGTACTCCGATTGGATCAGTGATCGATTTCTAGGTTTCGTCGTAAACCTAATTGGTTACTTCCAATTACGTAAATCAATAGTTCAAACCGCACTCAAAGGTAGGGCATTTCCCATTGATATAGGAACTTCTGTACCAGAAACAATGGTATCTCCAATTATAGCCCCTCTGGGATGTAAAATATATCTCTTCTCACCATCCCCATAGTGTATGAGACAAATGTATGCATTTCGATTAGGGTCGTATTCTATGGTTACGATTCTACCAGATATCTCTTTTTCATTCCGTCGAAAATCTATTTTACGGTATAGACGCTTATGACCTCCCCCTCTATGCCCTGCGGTAATGATCCCTCTGGCATTACGACCTTTACCACAACGATGCTGTCCATAGATCAAATTCTTTCGTGGATTGGATTTCACTTGACTGTCTACGGCTCCATTGCGTGTGCTCGGGGTAGAAGTTTTGTATAAATGTATTGCCGTGGTATTAAGTCTTTTGCTTTAAGTTCTTTTCTCTATAAGAGGTGGAATAGAATAACCCGGTTGAAGCGTGATGATCATACGTCTGTAATGCATTGTATGTCCCATAATGGGTCCCATCCTTCTACCCTTTCCCGGGAGTCGATGACTATTCATAGCTATTACCTTGACACCAAAGAAGAGTTCGACCCAATGCTTTATTTCTGTCCTAGTTGATCCCGATTCGACATTAGAAGTATATTGATTGTTCCCCAATAACCGAATACTTTTTTCTGTAAATACTGCATATTTGATTCCATCCATAAATCCATTTTATTCCCTATGAGTTCCAGTATCGATAAGAATTATAGTTCTTACTGTTCATATGTTATGGTATGAGTATACCATAACAATTCATTATGTATGGATGATGAGATTCCATTGATACAGAGCCAATTCCAATAGACTTATTGAATGTTCCCATCGGCGTGCATCCAGCAGGAATTGAACCTACGAATTTGCCAATTATGAGTTGGGCGCTTTAACCATTCAGCCATGGATGCTTAACAGATATCATCGTAAATAAAATATCACTAACCAAGTTCCAAAACCATTCAGCCATGCATGCTTAACAGATATCATCGTAAATAAAATATCACTAACCAAGTTCCAAAACCATTCAGCCATGCATGCTTAACAGATATCATCGTAAATAAAATATCACTGTAAATAAAATATCACTAACCAAGTTCCAAAACCATTCAGCCATGGATGCTTAACAGATATTATCGTAAATAAAACCAAGTTCAAATTTCAAATTAAAATAGAATCCTTAGGAGGGATCAATGATAAGGAAAAGAAATCATTTCAAATACTGGATCTTCGAATTGAGAGAGATCAAGAATTTTCACTATTTCTTAGATTCATGGATAAAATTAGATTCAGCGGGATCTTTCACTCACATTTTTTTCCACCAAGAACGTTTTATGAAACTCTTTGACCCCCGAATTTGGAGTATCCTACTTTCACGTGATTCACAGGGTGCAACAAGCAATCGATATTTCACGATCAAAGGTGTAGTACTGCTTGTAGTAGTGGTCCTTATATCTTGTATTAACAATCGAAAGATGGTCGAAAGAAAAAATCTCTATTTGATGGGGCTTCTTCCTATACCCATGAATTCCATTGGACCCAGAAATGAGACATTGGAAGAATCTTTTTGGTCTTCCAATATAAATAGGTTGATTGTTTCGCTCCTGTATCTTCCAAAAGGGAAAAAGATTTCTGAGAGTTGTTTCATGGATCCGCAAGAGAGTACTTGGGTTCTCCCAATAAAGAAAAGGTGTATCATGCCTGAATATAAAAGGGGTTCGCGGTGGTGGAGGAAGAGGAACCGGATCGGAAAAAATAGGGATTCTAGTTGTCAGATATCTAATGAAACCGTAGCTGGAATTGAGATCGCATTAAAATTCAAAGAGAAAGATGACAAATATCTGGAGTTTCTTTTTTTATCCTATACGGATGATCCGATCCGCAAGGACCATGATTGGGAATTGTTTGATCGTCTTTCTCCGAGGAAGAAACGAAACATAATCAACTTGAATTCGGGACAGCTATTCGAGATCTTAGGGAAAGACTTGATTTCTTATCTCATGTCTGCTTTTCGTGAAAAAAGACCAGAGAGTTTCTTCAAACAACAAGGAGCTGGGGCAACTATGCAATCCAATGATATTGAGCATGTTTCCCATCTCTTCTCGAGAAACAAATGGGGTATTTCTTTGCAAAATTGTGCTCAATTTCATATGTGGCAATTCCGCCAAGATCTCTTCGTTAGTTGGGGGAAGAATCAGCACGAATCGGATTTTTTGAGGAACGTCTCGAGAGAGAATTGGATTTGGTTAGACAATGTGTGGTTGGTAAACAAGGATCGGTTTTTTAGCAAGGTACGGAATGTATTGTCAAATATTCAATATCAATATCAATATCAAGATGATCCCACAAGATCTATTCTCGTTCAAGTAACGGGTTCTAGCCAATGGAAAGGATCTTCTTCTGATCAATCCAGAGATCATTTCGATTCCGTTCGAAATGAGGATTCAGAATATCACACATTGATCGATCAAACAGAGATTCAGCAACTAAAAGAGAGATCGATTCTTTGGGATCCTTCCTTTCTTCAAATGGAACGAACAGAGATAGAATCAGATCGATCCCCGAGATGCCTTTTTGACTCTTCCTCCAGGTCCTGGCTAATCACGGAACCTGAGAAGTGGATGAATAATCATCTGCTTCCGGAAGAAATCGAAGAATTTCTTGAGAATCCTACAAGATCAATTCGTTCTTTTTTCTCTGACAGATGGTCAGAACTTCATCTGGGTTCGAATCCTACTGAGAGGTCCACTAGAGATCAGAAATTGTTGAAGAAAAAACAAGATGTTTCTTTTGTCCCTTCCAGGCGAGCGGAAAATAAAGAAATGGTTGATATATTCAAGATAATTACGTATTTACAAAATACCGTCTCAATTCATCCTTCGGAACCATATCACATCCCGGATCTGGTTCCAAAGGATGAACCGGATATGGACAGTTCCAATAAGATTTCATTCTTGAACAAAAATCCATTTTTTTCTTTCTTTCATCTATTCCATGACCGGAACAAAGGGGGATACGCGTTACGCCACGATTTTTTTGAATCAGAAGAGAGATTCCCAGAAATGGCGGATCTATTCACTCTATCAATAACCGAGCCGGATCTGGTGTATCATAGGGGATTTGCCTTTTCTATTGATTCCTACGGGTTGGATCAAAAAAAATTCTTGAATGAGGTATTCAACTCCAGAGATGAATCGAAAGAGAAATCCTTATCGGTTCTACCTCCTCTTTTTTATGAGGAGAATGAATCTTTTTCTCGAAGGATCAGAAAAAAATCGGTCCGGATCCACTGCGGGAATGATTTGAAAGATCCCAAACAAAAAACAGCGGTATTTGCTAGCAACAACATAATGGAGGCAGTCAATCAATATGGATTGATCCGAAATCTGATTCAAATCCAATATAGCACCTATGGGTACATAAGAAATGTATCGAATCGATTCTTTTTAATGAATAGATCCGATCGTAACTTCGAATATGGAATTCAAAGGGAAAAAATAGGAAATGATACTCTAAATCATATAACTATAATGAAATATACGATCAACCAACGTTTATCAAATTTGAAAAAGAGTCAGAAGAAATGGTTTGATCCTCTTATTTCTCGAACTGAGAGATCCATGAATCGGGATCCTGATGCATATAGATACAAATGGTCCAATGGGAGCAAGAATTTCCAGGAACATTTGGAACATTTCGTTTCTGAACAGAAGAATCCTTTTCAAGTAGTGCAAGTAGTGTTCGATCGATTACGTATTAATCAATATTCGATTGATTGGTCCGAGGCTATCAACAAAGAAGATTTGTCTAAGACACTTCGTTTCTTTTTGTCCAAGTCACTTCTCTTTTTGTCCAAGTCACTTTCCAAGTCACTTCCCTTTTTCTTTGTGAGTATCGGGAATATCCCCATTCATAGGTCCGAGATCCACATCTATGAATTGAAAGGTCCGAATGATCAACTCTGCAATCAGTTGTTAGAATCCATAGGTGTTCAAATCGTTCATTTGAAGAAATTGAAACCCTTCTTATTGGATGATCATGATACTTCCCAAAGACCGAAATTCTTGATCAATGGAGGAACAATATTACCATTTTTGTTCAAAAAGATACCAAAGCGGATGATTGACTCATTCCATACTAGAAAGAATCGCAGGAAATCCTTTGATAACACGGATTCCTATTTATCAATGAGATCCCACGATCGAGACAATTGGCTGAATCCCGTGAAACCATTTCATAGAAGTTCATTGATATCTTCTTTTTATAAAGCAAATCGACTTCGATTCTTGAATGATCCACATCACTTCTGGTTCTATTGTAACAAAGGATTCCCCTTTGATGTGGAAAAGACCCGTATCAATAATTATGATCTTACATATGGACAATTCCTCAATATCTTGTCCATTCGCAACAAAATCTTTTCTTTGTGCGTCGGTAAAAAAAGATCTCTTTTTTTGGAGATAGAGACTATTTCACCAATCGAGTCACAGGTATCTGACATCTTCATACCTAACGATTTCCCACAAAGTGGTGATGAAACGTATAACTTGTACAAATTGTACAAATCTTTACATTTTCCAATTCGATCCGATCCATTCGTTCGTAGAGCTATTTACTCGATCGCAGACATTTCTGCAACACCTCTAACAGAGGAAGAAATAGTCATCAATTTGGAAAGAACTTCTTGTCAGCCTCTTTCAGAGATGAATCTATCTGATTCAGAAGGGAATAACTTGCATCAGTATCTCAGTTTCAATTCAAACATGGGTTTGATTCACACTCCATGTTCTGAGAAGTATTTACCATCCGGAAAGAGGAAAAAACGGAGTCTTTGTCTAAAGAAATGCGTTGAGAAAGGGCAGATGTATAGAACCTTTCAACGAGATAGTGCTTTTTCAAATCTCTCAAAATGGAATCTGTTCCAAACATATATGCCATGGTTCCTTACTTCGACAGGGTGCAAATATCTCAATTTCACCCTTTTAGATACTCTTTCAGACCCATTGCCGATACTAAGTAGCAGTAAAAAATTTGTATCCATTTTTCATGATATGATGCATGGATCAGATATATCATGGCCAATTCCTCAGAAGATTCTTACACTATGGACTCTGATAAGTGAGATTTCGAGTCAATGTTTACAGAATCTTCTTCTGTCCGAAGAAATGATTCATCGAAATAATGAGTCACCCGTTCCATTGATATGGGCACATCTGAGATCAACAAATGCTCGGGAGTTCCTCTATTCAATCTTTTTCCTTCTTCTTGTTGCTGGATATCTCGTTCGTATACATCTTCTCTTTGTTTCCCGAGCCTCTAGTGAGTTACAGACAGAGTTAGAAAAGATAAAATCTTTGATGATTCCATCATACATGATGGAATTTCGAAAACTTCTGGCTAGGTATCCTACATCTGAACTGAATTATTTCTGGTTAAAGAATCTATTTCTAGTTGTTCTGGAACAATTAGGAGATTCTCTGGAAGAAATACGGGGTTCTGCTTATGGTGGCAACATGCTATTGGGTGTACGTTCTAAGAATAAATATTGGAAGATCAATCTCATCGATCTTTTAAGTATCATACCAAATCCCATCAATCGAATCATTTTTTCGAGAAATACGAGACATCTAAGTCGTACAAGTAAAGAGATCTATTCATTGATAAGAAAAAGAAAAAACGTGAACGGTGATTGGATTGATGAGAAAATAGAATTCTGGGTCGCGAACAGTGATTCGATTGATGATGAAGAAAGAGAATTCTTGGTTCAGTTCTCCACCTTAACGACAGAAAAAGGGATTGATCAAATTCTATTGAGTCTGACTCATAGTGATCATTTATCAAAGAATGACTCTGGTTATCAAATGATTGAACAACCGGGATCAATTTCCTTACGATACTTAGTTGACATTCATCAAAAGGATCTAATGAATTATGAGTTCAATAGATCCTGTTTAGCAGAAAGACGGATATTCCTTGCTCATTATCAGACAATCACTTATTCACAAACCTCGTGTGGGGCTAATAGTTTTCATTCCCCATCTCCTCATGGAAAACCCTTTTCGCTCCGCTTAGCCCTATCCCCTTCTAGAGGTATTTTAGTGATAGGTTCTATAGGAACTGGACGATCCTGTTTGGTCAAATACCTAGCGACAAACTCCTATGTTCCTTTCATTACGGTATTTCCGAACAAGTTCCTGGATGACAAGCCTAAAGGTTATCTTATTGATGATATCGATATTGATGATAGTGACGATATTGATGATAGTGACGATATTGATGATAGTGATGATGACCTTGATATTGATACGGAGCTGCTAACTATGACGAATGTGCTAACTATGTATATGACGCCGAAAATAGACCGATTTGATATCACCCTGCAATTCGAATTAGCAAAAGCAATGTCTCCTTGCATAATATGGATTCCAAACATTCATGATCTGCATGTGAATGAGTCGAATTACTTATCCCTCGGTCTATTAGAGAACTATCTCTCCAGGGATTGTGAAAGATGTTCCACTGGAAAGATTCTTGTTATTGCTTCGACTCATATTCCCCAAAAAGTGGATCCCGCTCTAATAGCTCCGAATAAATTAAATACATGCATTAAGATACGAAGGCTTCTTCTTCCACAACAACGAAAGCACTTTTTCATTCTTTCATATACTAGGGGATTTCACTTGGAAAAGAAGATGTTCCATACTAATGGATTCGGGTCCATAACCATGGGTTCCAATGCACGAGATCTTGTAGCACTTATCAATGAGGCCCTATCAATTAGTATTACACAGAAGAAATCCATTATAGAAACTAATACAATTAGATCAGCTCTTCATAGACAAACTTGGCATTTTCGATCCCAGATAAGATCGGTTCAGGATCATGGGATCCTTTTCTATCAGATAGGAAGGGCTGTTGCACAAAATGTACTTCTAAGTAATTGCCCCATAGATCCTATATCTATCTATATGAAGAAGAAATCATGTAAGGGGGGGGATTCTTATTTGTACAAATGGTACTTCGAACTTGGAACGAGCATGAAGAAATTAACGATACTTCTTTATCTTTTGAGTTGTTCTGCCGGATCGGTCGCTCAAGATCTTTGGTCTTCATCCAGACCCGATGAAAAAAATTGGATCACTTCTTATGGATTCGTTGAGAATGATTCTGATCTAGTTCATAGCCTATTACTATTATTACTATTAGAAGTAGAAGGCGCTCTGGCTCTGGCGGGATCCTCACGGACAGAAAAAGATTGCAGTCAGTTTGATAATAATCGAGTGACATTACTTCTTCGGTCCGAACCAAGGAATCCGTTAGATATGATGCAAAATGGATCTTGTTCTATCGTTGATCAGAGATTTCTATATGAAAAATACGAATCGGAGGAAGGGGACCTCGATCCGCTAGAGGAGGATTTCTTCAATCACATAGTTTGGGCTCCTAGAATATGGCGCCCTTGTGGCAATCTATTTGATTGTATCGAAAGGCCCATTGAATTGGGATTTCCCTATTGGGCTGGGTCATTTCGGGGCAAACGGATCATTTATCATAACGAGGATGAGCTTCAAGAGAATGATTCGGAGTTCTTGCAGAGTGGAACCATGCAGTACCAGACACGAGATAGATCTTCCAAAGAACAAGGCTTTTTTCGAACAAGCCAATTCATTTGGGACCCTGCGGATCCATTCCTTTCCCTATTCAAAGATCAGCCCTTTGTCTCTGTGTTTTCACGTCGAGAATTCTTTGCAGATGAGGAGATGCCAAAGGGGCTTATTGCTTCCCAAACAGATACTCCTACATCTATATATAAACGCTGGAAGGATACGCAAGAAAAGCACTTCGAATTGTTGATTCATCGCCAGAGATGGTTTAGAACCAATAGTTCATTATCTAATGGATCTTTCCGTTCTAATACTCTATCCGAGAGTTATCAGTATTTATCAAATCTGTTCCTATCTAACGGAGCGCTATTGGATCAAATGACAAAGACATTGTTGAGAAAGAGATGGCTTTTCCCGGATGAAATGAAACATTTGATTCATGTAACAGGAGAAAGATTCCCCATTCCTTAGCCGTAAAGATATGTGCCCATGAAAAGGGGATTAAGTGGAACAGAATTGGCCGGATGGTAGAGTCGTGGAAACACTTGTTTCTTCCATCTTTTTGGCCTTAGCTCCAGGGAAGAATTTAAATCTTAGATCACTATGTGTGGATGATATGAACTGCCTAAACAAGAATTCTTGAACGGCGAAAGAGCCTATTACTCGCTACATCAAACAATCTCTACT